GAATCGTCGAGGTATTTATTCAAATAGGTATAATCCACGGAATTGTAGAAATTTTAAAAATGAAAGAATTCGAAATAATAACTATAAGTATACGAAAAAAAAAGAACCTTTTTTTTGTAATTCCTATGATGCAATTGGAGCTTATCAACAGAAAAGAATAAACTTCGATAGTCCTTTGTGGCTCCGGTGGCGACTAGATCAACGCATTATTTCGTCAAGAGAAGTTCCTATCGAAGTTCACTATGAATCTTTAGGTACCTATCATGAAATTTATGAGCATTATCTAGTAGTAAGAGGTACAAAAAAAGAAATTCGTTCTATATACATTCGAACCAATGTTGGTCATATTTCTTTTTATCGAGAAATCGAAGAAGCTATACAAGGTTTTTGCCGGGCCTATTCATATGATATCTAATCATATTCATATGATATCTAATCATATAGATGGTTGGTAGCTAAGATAAGCAAATTTATGATACCGGTGTAAATTCAGGTCTTCATGGTTTAACTAGGATCATAGTTTTTCAATTTCTACGCAAATCAAGATAACGAAAAGGCAGTTTTCCAATCATTGACTCAAACCCATTGTTGAACCGAATCCCACTGAGTGGAATATGGAGGTACTTATGGCAGAACGAGCCAATCTAGTCTTTCACAATAAAGTGATAGGTGGAACTGCCATTAAACGACTTATTAGCAGATTAATAGATCACTTCGGAATGGCATATACATCACATATCCTGGATCAAGTAAAGACTCTGGGATTCCGTCAAGCTACGGCTACATCCATTTCATTAGGAATTGATGACCTTTTAACAATACCTTCTAAAGGATGGTTAGTCCAAGATGCTGAACAACAAAGTTTGATTTTGGAAAAACATCATCATTATGGGAATGTACATGCAGTAGAAAAATTACGCCAATCCATTGAGATATGGTATGCTACAAGTGAATATTTTCGACAAGAAATGAATCCTAATTTTAGGATGACCGACCCTTTTAATCCAGTTCATATAATGTCCTTTTCGGGAGCTAGAGGAAATGCATCTCAAGTACACCAATTAGTCGGTATGAGAGGATTAATGTCGGATCCACAAGGACAAATGATTGATTTACCTATTCAAAGCAATTTGCGCGAAGGGCTATCTTTAACAGAATATATAATTTCTTGCTACGGAGCTCGTAAAGGGGTTGTAGATACTGCTGTACGAACATCAGATGCTGGATATCTTACACGCAGACTTGTTGAAGTGGTTCAACACATTGTTGTACGTCGAACGGATTGTGGTACCATTCGAGGAATTTCAGTGAATACCCAGAATGGAATCATGCCGGAAAGAATTTGGATACAAACATTAATTGGTCGTGTATTAGCAGACGATATATACAGAGGTTCACGATGCATTGCCGTTAGAAATCAAGATATTGGAATTGGACTTATCAATCGATTTAAAACCTTTCAAACACAACCAATATCTATCCGAACTCCCTTTACCTGTAGGAATACATCTTGGATCTGTCGATTGTGTTATGGCCAAAGTCCTACTCATGGTCACTTGGTGGAATTAGGAGAAGCTGTAGGTATTATTGCGGGCCAATCCATTGGAGAACCGGGCACTCAACTAACATTAAGAACTTTTCATACTGGCGGAGTATTCACAGGGGGTACTGCAGAACAGGTGCGAGCACCTTATAATGGAAAAATTAAATTCAATGAGGATTTGGTTCATCCTACACGTACACGTCACGGGCATCCCGCTTTTCTATGTTATATAGACTTGTATGTTATTATTGAAAGTGGTGATATTATACATAATGTGACTATTCCACCAAAAAGTTTTCTATTAGTTCAAAATAATCAATATGTAAAATCAGAACAAGTTATTGCCGAGATTCGCGCAGGAACATACACTTTGAATTTAAAAGAAAAAGTTCGAAAACATGTCTATTCTGACTTAGAAGGAGAAATGCATTGGAGTACCGATGTGTACCATGCATCAGAATTTAGATATAGTAATGTCCATATCTTACCAAAAACTAGTCATTTATGGATTTTATCAGGAAAATCATACAGGTCCGGTTCGGTATCTTTTTTAATCCGAAAAGATCAAGATCAAATGAACATTCATTATCTTTCTACTGGAGAACGAGATATTTGTAACCTTTTAGCAAGTAATAATAAAGTAAGACATAAATTGTTTCGTTTCAATTCTTCTGATAAAAAAGAAAGAAGAATTTCAGATTATTCAATATTTAATCAAATCATATCTATAGATCATTGTCATTTTACACATCCTACTATTTTCCATGATACTCCGGATTTATTAGCAAAGAGGCGGAGAAATAGATTCATTATTCCATTTCAATTCCAATCGATTCAAGAACGAGACAAAGAGCTAATGTTAGCTTCCAGTATCTCGATTGAAATACCACTCAATGGTATTTTTCGTAGAAATAGCATTCTTGCTTATTTCGATGATCCTCAATACCGAACACAGAGCTCGGGAATTACTAAATATAGGACTATAGGTATAAATTCCATTTTAAAAAAAGAGGATTTTTTAATTGAGTATCAAGGAGTTAAAGAATTTAAGACAAAATACCAAATTAAAGTAGATCCATTTTTTTTCATTCCCGAGGAAGTGCATATTTTACCAGAATCTTCTTCCATAATGGTACGGAACAATAGTATCATTGAAGTAGATACACTAATCACTTTAAATATAAGAAGTCGAGTAAGGGGATTGGTCCGATTGGAGAAGAAAAAAAAAAAGATTGAATTAAAAATATTTTCCGGGGATATCTATTTTCCCGGAGAAATGGATAAGATATCCCGACACAGTGCCATGTTGATACCACCAGGAACGGTAAAAAAAAATTCAAAAAAAAAAAAAATGAAAAATTGGATCTATGCCCAATGGATCACAATTACGAAAAAAAGGTATTTTGTTTTGGTTCGACCGGTAATTTTATATCAAATAGCGGATAGGATCAATTTAGTAAAACTTTTTCCCCAACATATGTTCCAAGAAAGAGATAATCTGGAACTTAAAGTTATTAATTATATTCTTTCTGGAAATGGAAAATCCATTCGTGGAATTTCTGATACAAGTATTCAATTAGTTCGGACTTGTTTAGTCTTAAATTGGGATCAAGACAAAAAATTTTCTTCTATCGAAAATGCGCATGCTTCTTTTGTTGAAGTAAGTATAAAGGGTTTGGTTAGATATTTCTTAAGAATTGACTTAGTGAAATCCCATATTTCATATATAAGAAAAAGGAATAATCTGCCCGGTTCAAGATTTATCTTGGATAATGAGTCGGACCGCACCACCATCAATCCATTTTTTTCTATTGATTCGAGGGAAAAAATTCAACAATCACTTAGTCAAAATCATGGAACTATTCGTATATTGTTGAATAGAAATGAGAAATGCCGATCTTTGCTAATTTTGTCATCATCGAATTGTTTTCAAATACGATCATTCAACGATGGAAAATATTACAATGGGATAAAAGAGGGAATTAATCAAATTCAAAGAGATCCTATGATTCTAATTAAAAATTCGTTAGGTCCTTTAGGAATAGCCCCTCAAATTGCCAATTTTTATTTTTACCGTTTAATAACTCATAATCAGATCTCGATAATTAAAAATTGGGAACTTGACAAATTAAAGGAAACTTTTCAAGTATTCAAATATTATTTCATGGACGAAAACAATAGAATTTATAAACCTGATCTGTGGAGTAACATCATTTTAAATCCATTCTATTTGAATTGGCATTTTCTCCACCATAATTATTGTGAAAAAACGTTTACAATAATTAGTCTTGGTCAATTTATTTGCGAAAATGGATGTATAGTTCAAACGAAAAATGCACCACACCAAAAATCGGGTCAAATTCTAAGTGTTCAAATGGATTCTGTAGGAATAAGATCGGCTAACCCTTATTTGGCGACTCCTGGAGCAACTGTTCATGGCCATTATGGGGAAATACTTTCTGAAGGAGATATATTAGTTACATTTATATATGAAAAATCGAGATCGGGTGATATAACACAAGGTCTTCCAAAAGTAGAACAGGTATTAGAGGTTCGTTCGATTGATTCAATATCGATGAACCTAGAAAAGAGAATTGATACTTGGAATGGGCGTATAACAAAAATTCTTGGCATTCCTTGGGGATTCTTGATTGGTGCTGAGCTAACGATAGCGCAAAGTCGTATTTCTTTGGTTAATAAAATTCAAAAAGTTTATCGATCCCAGGGAGTTCACATTCAGAATAGACATATAGAAATTATTGTGCGTCAAATAACATCAAAAGTCTTGGTTTCAGAAGATGGAATGTCTAATGTTTTTTTGCCCGGTGAACTAATTGGATTGTTGCGAGCCGAACGAGTTGGGCGGTCCTTAGAAGAGGCGATTTGCTATCGAGTTCTATTATTGGGGATAACAAAAACATCTCTGAATACTCAAAGTTTCATATCTGAAGCAAGTTTTCAAGAAACTGCTAGAGTTTTATCAAAAGCCGCTCTCCGGGGGCGCATAGATTGGTTGAAAGGTCTGAAAGAGAACGTTGTTTTAGGGGGAATGATACCAGTTGGTACCGGATTCAAAAGAATAATGCACCGTTCAAAGCAAAGGCAATATAACAAGATGACCTCGGAAACAAAAAAAAATAATTTATTTGAAGGCGAAATGAGAGATATTTTGTTTCACCACAGAGAATTATTTTTTTTTGTTTCAAAGAATTTATGCGATACATCGCAGCAATCTAGGATTTAAGAATTCCTAAAATAATGATTCTTAAGGGCGGATTCATCTTCGGTCATTTAATTTTGTATAATAAAAGAAAAATAATAAAGAGAATAATCATATTAATTAAATATTAAATAGAAAAAATGGCCCGATCATTTATCAATGGTCAATCTTCCGGAGAAGAGAAGGTTCCTTTGGAACACTTATTTATTTCTATTTCAGTATACCGGGTCTCTTTCTTTCATTTCACAAAATTTATATAATTTCTATTTTGAAATGAAAGAAAAGTGTGGGGATAAATATAAATGACAAAAAGATATTGGAACATAATCTTGGAAGAGATGATGGAAGCAGGAGTTCATTTTGGCCACGGTACTAGAAAATGGAATCCTAAAATGTCACCTTATATATCTGCAAAGCGTAAGGGTATTCATATTACAAATCTTATTAGAACTGCTCGGTTTTTATCAGAAGCTTGTGATTTGGTTTTTGATGCAGCAAGTGGGGGAAAACAATTCTTAATTGTTGGTACAAAAAAAAAAGCAGCTGATTCAGTAGCACGGGCTGCAATAAGAGCTCGATGTCATTATGTTAATAAAAAGTGGCTCGGCGGTATGTTAACGAATTGGTATACTACAGAAACACGACTTCAAAAGTTCAGGGACTTGAGAATGCAACAAAAGACGGGGAGACTCAATAGTTTTCCAAAAAGAGATGCCGCTATATTGAAGAGACATTTAGCTCATTTGGAAACATATCTTGGCGGCATTAAATATATGACAGGGGTACCTGATATTGTAATAATCGTCGATCAACAAGAAGAATATACGGCTCTTCGAGAATGTATAACTTTGGAAATTCCAACAATTTGTTTAATCGATACAAATTGTGACCCGGACCTCGCCGATATTTCAATTCCAGCTAATGATGATGCTATAGCCTCAATTCGATTAATTCTTAACAAATTAGTATTTGCAATTTGTGAGGGTCGTTCTAGCTATATACGAAATTCTTGATTAATAATAAGATAAAAAAATGATTGGATTTGGTTGGAGGGGTTCATAGATTTAGGAAATCGATTCCTATACTAGTAATAAATTGTACAAAAAATCAAAATATAAATAATATAACAAAAACAAACAAAAATTTTATGTCATTAGTCACGGTATTCAAAATCAAAAATGAAAGTAGACAAATAAAAAAGGAAAGGAGATGTTTGAATAAAAATAATTCCCCTTCAAGTTCTTATTTTTTTTTAGAGGACAGGACAATATGAATGTTTTATTATGCTCTATCAACACATTAAAAAGATTATATGATATATCTGCTGTGGAAGTAGGTCAACATTTCTATTGGCAAATAGGGAGTTTCCAAGTACATGCCCAAGTACTTATAACTTCTTGGGTTGTAATTGCTATCTTATTAGTTTCAGCCATTCTAATTATTCGAAATCTGCAAACCATTCCCGCTTTCGGTCAGAATTTCTTTGAATATGTTCTTGAATTCATTCGAGACGTGAGCAAAACTCAGATTGGAGAAGAATATGGTCCGTGGGTTCCTTTTATTGGAACTTTGTTTCTATTTATTTTTGTTTCTAATTGGTCGGGGGCTCTTTTACCTTGGAAAATAATACAATTACCTCATGGGGAGTTAGCTGCCCCCACAAATGATATAAATACTACCGTTGCATTAGCTTTACTTACATCAATTGCATATTTCTATGCGGGTCTTTCAAAAAAAGGATTAGCTTATTTTAGTAAATACATCCAACCAACCCCAATCCTTTTACCGATTAACATCTTAGAAGATTTCACAAAACCCTTATCTCTTAGTTTTCGACTTTTCGGAAATATATTAGCTGATGAATTAGTAGTTGTTGTTCTTGTTTCTTTAGTACCTTTAGTAGTTCCTATACCTGTCATGTTCCTCGGATTATTCACAAGCGGTATTCAAGCTCTCATTTTTGCTACTTTAGCTGCGGCTTATATAGGTGAATCCATGGAAGGCCATCATTGACCAGTTTTCTAAAAAAAAGTCTTTTTCGTTTAGCTTGCCGCACATATATTTAGGCTCAAAATAATCTACTTAGTAAACATCTATATCTATCTACCTATATCTATCTATATCTATCTATATCTATCTAGATAGATATAGGTAGATAGATATAGATAGATATTCGATTAGTATATATTAGTATATATTGGATATTCGAAAAAAAAAAAAAAAATTAAGAGCCATAATTCGAATTCTGTATGATATTTACGTTTACGACGTGTGATAAAAAGATACTATATAGAACTAAAGGAGATTCCTGTTTCATTCACATTCAATTCAACGATTGACCAAAAGAGAATTAAAAAAATAACATTTAGTTCAGACAAATTCCAATATTTCTATTAAACACTAATTAAATCTAACGAATTTATTTAGATTGATTGTATCCATATGGGATAATAAAAAAAGGGGGAGGAGAGCTTAAAAAAAACAAGATAAAAAATAAAGTAGAAGTGGGGGGGGGGTCAAACCGGGTGTATCTAATCTGATCACTATAAGACAACTCTTTCTTTGTTTTTGAGGTTTCAAAGAATAATTTTCCAATTCGATTGAATCTAAAACACAAAAGAATTGGTTTACAGCATAGAAGAAACCCACGTATATGTGATAGGATATTCTATATGAACTAGTTATATATGAACTAACCATATAGATAAAATAACTAATATTTTAGATCTAAAATTGCCCCGCTACTACTGTAAATTTCGATAGGGATTAAAAAACAAAGCCCTTCCGTTTCATCTCTAATTGTGAATTGAATATTCAATGACTAAAAAAATGGAATAAAAAAAATGAAGAATTCAAAGAATGATTCCAAATTTAAGGTAAGATAAGAACAAAGGTTATACATATTCACAAAAAAAACTACGTAGGTAGAGACGAAAAAAGAAATCTCGAAGTAATTCGTATAGTTCAATAACTATTATTTTCAATTCAGAATTCTTATTAATTACTTTAACCGAATAAATCTTGGTAATTGAAAAATTAAGTCATAATTTATTGGTTGATTATATCATTAACTATTTCTTTATTTTATATTTAGGTTACGAGGAAATTATCATGAATCCAATTATTTCTGCTGCTTCTGTTATTGCTGCTGGGTTGGCCGTAGGGCTTGCTTCTATTGGACCTGGAGTTGGTCAAGGCACTGCTGCAGGACAAGCTGTAGAAGGGATTGCACGACAACCGGAGGCAGAGGGAAAAATACGAGGTACTTTATTGCTTAGTCTGGCTTTTATGGAAGCTTTAACAATTTATGGACTGGTTGTAGCATTAGCGCTTTTATTTGCTAATCCTTTTGTTTAACCCTAAAAAAATAAAAATACATATCCATTTTTCCGTGGACTTGCTTTACTGGTCTTGCTTTTTCAAATTATATTAATATTTCACTCCTATAATTCTTTATCCGTTCGGACAAGAACACAGGGGAAGGACTAATTGAAAGGTGAAGAATTCACATACTGATTCGCCCTCTTTCTTCTCTTTTTTAGTCCAATGAACCACCCCTTGTTTTATTTGATTTTAAGATAATTTTTCTCAAGTGTTAAAACTTGAGAGATTTTGCAATTGATATAAGAACTGGTATCTAATTCTAATAAGTATCATTCTTTTAGGGAATCTTCCAATTGATTGACCAATCCAAATAATAGATATATATAGATATATCTATATATATATCTATATATCTAAATATCTAATATAGGAATCTTAGAAAGAGAATTAAATTAGTCTATTCATAAGAGGAGATGAGATCATATGAAAAATATAACCGATTCTTTCCTTTGTTTGGGCTACTGGCCATCCGCCGGAAGTTTTGGGTTTAATACCGATATTTTAGCAACAAATCCAATAAATCTTAGTGTAGTGTTAGGTGTATTGGTTTTTTTTGGAAAGGGAGTGTGTGCGAGTTGTTTATTTCAAAGAATAGATTGGATCCAACCAAACTGCACTTTTTAGTTATAACTAATAAAATGTGCATAATCCCGTGAATTACTTCTTAATTGATTTCATTTTTTCAATAATTTAAGAAAAAATATTTAAGAACCATAGCATTTCGCGATTTATTGGTAATCCTTTTTGATTCTCTATTAACCAATAATTTTGGACTATTACTATGGTTAAAGTGAATAGTTTGAAGTCTAGACGCAGTGTAGTACTCTTTCTACCACTATGTTAATACAGAAATGAAATGGTTTCAATAAAATTATTAGATTTTTTTTTTCGATATAGAACACTCATGTCGATAAAATGGTTTGAATCCTATTTCCTTACGGCGAGAAATAGAAAAACGGGTTAATTTAACCCTCCCTTTTGTACAATGCGTAATTGATGACCTATGTATAAATGAATAAGAATTCTTTGGATTTGAAGAAAAAAAAACAACTTTGCTGACATATATTTGTTTGGTCAGAAGAGTCCTCCGAATATTCTGGTCTTATATTGGTAATTGTTTTCAATATTTTAAAAATAAAAATAGAGAAGAGAGGATAGGCTCATTACATAAAAAATTGGGAAATTTCCCATAAGTAATTGAGTGTGAGAGCCAAATGAATCGAAAGATTCATGTTTGGTTCGGGAAGAGATCATAGACATTTTGAAATGAATGGAAAGAGAGTCTACTTTCATTAAGTGATTTATTAGATAATCGAAAACAGAAAATCTTGAGAACTATTCGAAACTCAGAAGAATTACGGGAAGGGGCCATTGAACAGCTGGAAAAAGCCCAAGCCCGCTTAAGGAAAGTCGAAACGGAAGCAGATCGGTTTCGGGTGAATGGCTATTCTGAGATCGAACGAGAAAAATTGAATTTAATTAATTCAATTTATACGACTTTGGAACAATTAGAAAATTACAAAAACGAAGCCATTCATTTTGAACAACAAAGAGTGATTAATCAAGTCCGACAACGGGTTTTACAACAAGCTTTAGAGGGAGCTCTAGGAACTCTAAATAGTTGCTTGAACAACGAGTTACATTTACGTACTGTCAGTGCTAATATTGGCATGTTTGGGACGATGAAAGAAAAAATAACCGATTAGTCTTTCTATTATAAAATAGAGTATAGGCATTATTTTTTTCTTCTAAAAAAATAAAATTAAGAAATTTTGATGGTAACCATTCGTGCAGATGAAATTAGTAAAATTATCCGTGAACGCATTGAGCAATATAATACGGAAGTCAAAATT